GACCAAGACGGTAATGGTCAACTACTAAGAGGTTGTTTATTAATAATCCAGTGGATTCTTAGAAAATATATTATACTCCCCTCATTGATAATAACTAAAAATATCATTCGTATGCTATTTTTTCAATATCCTGAATGGTCAGAAGATTATAGGGATTGGGAAAACGAAGTATATATAATATGTACCTATGATGGCGTTCCATTATCCGAATTTCCCAACAAATGGGTAACAGACGGTTTTCAGATAAGGGTCTTATACCCTTTTCGTCTAAAACCTTGGCACAGATCTAAGCTACGATCCACTAAAAAGGAAAAAGATCGAATGAAAAAAAAAGTTAAAAAACTGAACTTCGGCTTTTTAACAGTTTATGGAGCGGTAGTTGAAGCACCCTTTGCTGCTCCTAGCGAAGATCTACTTTCATCTTTAATTTCATTTTTGAATCCTATTTTTAAAGAACTAAAAAAAAAAATAAAAATAAAAAATGATTTTTTTCTAGTTTCAAAAGTTTTAAATGAAAGAACAAAATTGTTTCTAAAAAGAAAACCACTCTTATTCCATTTTAATTCTTTATTTCTTAGTAGATTCACAAAAATAAATGAATTGAGTGAAAGCAAAAAAAATTCAACAATTTGGAAGAATAATCCAATGATTTTCGAATCAACTATTCCAATTGAATCTATAAATTTGGAAAATTATTCATTAATACTAAAAAAAATGAAAAATGATCTGAATGTTAAGACAACAATAATTAGAAAGCAAGTAGAACAAATGAGACAAGAAGAGGAAATAGAAAAAATGACAAAAGAAGAAAAGAAAAAAGGGAGACTTATAAATTCAAAGATAGATATTTATCCTAGCAAAACAATTCCTAATACTACAAGATTCAAATTAGAGATAACTATTATTCCGAGCAAAACAACTTATAATACTAAAAGATTAGAATTAGGAAAAAATATTTTGGATTTAGGAAATACTATTTTGGATATTTTGCAAAGATTACAAAAAATTTTGAAGATAGTACAAAGAAGAACTGTTCGATTAATTCGTAAATCCTATTCTTTTTTTAAAATTTTCATGCAAAGGGTCTACATAGATATTTTTCTATACATCATTAGTATTCCTAGGATCAATATACAACTATTTCTTGAATCAAAAAAAAAATATAAAAGTAAATCCATTTCCAATAATGAAATAAATGGAGAAAGAACTGATAAAACAAATAAAAAAAGTATAATTAACTTTATTTCGATTATACACAAATCTTCTAATACCGGGAATAGAAGGAATATAAATTCACAGAATTCTTGTGACGTCTCTTTTTTGTCACAAGCATATGTATTTTTTAACTTATCCCAAACGGAAGTTATTAATACTTATAAGTATAAGTTAAGATCTGTTTTTGAATATCATGAAATATTTTTTTTTCTTAAAAATGAAATAAAGGATTATTTTTTTGGAGTACAAAAAATATCTCATTCCAAATTAAAACATAAAAACCCTCCCAATTCTCTAATGAATCAATGGACAAATTGGTTAAAGGGTCATTATCAATATGACTTATCTCAAAACAGATGGTCTAGATTAGTACCCCAAAAATGGAGAAAAAGAATCAATGAACATCATATGAATCAAAATAAAGATTTAACCAAATGTGATTCATATGAAAAAACCCGATTAATTCTTTACAAAGATTACAAAGAACAACAAGTAGACGCATTAAAAAAAACAAAAATAAAAAAACAATATGGATATGATCTTTTATCCTATAACTCTATTAATTATGCAGATAATAAAGACTCATATATTTATGGATATAGATCACCATTCCAAACAAATATAAAGCGAACAATTTATTCGAATTACAACACACATAAAAAAAAATTATTTGATACAATGAGTAATATCTCTATCAAGCATTATGTAGAGGAAGATGCTATTCTAGATATGGAAAAAAATCTGGGTAGAAAGTATTTTGATTGGATGGGAATCAATGTAGAAATATCAAATTGTTCCATATCAAATCCGAAATTTTGGTTCTTTTTAGAATTTATGATATTTCATAATGCATATAGAAGTCACCCGTGGATCATACCAATCAAATTACTTTTTTTCCATTTTAATGGAAATCAAAATGTCAGTAAAAAAAAAAATAACATTATTAGACCATCGAAAAATACAAAATCTCCTGAATTCGAATTAGAGACTCGAAAATCATCTCTTTCAAACCAAGAAAAAGATATTGGAGAAGATTTAAAAAATATTGAAGATATTCAAAAAGATTTGGAAGAATTTGACAATAAAAAGGTTGGTATTGGTAAGAGTAAAAATAAAAAAAAAGATGGTAAGAGTCAAAAGAAATCAGAAGACCAGTTGAAGCTCCAACTTGGTCTTTTACTAAAAGATTTTGTGAATCTTCATTTGGACTGGAAGAATTCCTTTGGTTCAGAAATCTATCAAAATATCAAAGTATACGGTCTTCTGACTAAATTCAAGAATTTAAAAAAACAAAAACGACTTGCTATAGCCTCTATTCGAAGGGAAGAACTAGATCTAGATATTCCGATAATGGCCAATGAGATGATTATAAGTTTTAGGAAAAAGAAAACTATGAAAAAGGGATTTATGATTATCGAACCTGTTCGCCTGTCTAGAAGAAACAATAAAGAATTTTTTTTGTATCAAACTATAAGTATTTCATTAATTCATAAGAATAAGCGCAAAATTCATCAAGGATATTCAGAAAAAAAAGAAAAAAAAAATTATGATTTGCTTGTTCCTGAAAATATTTTATCCACTAGACGTCGTAGAGAATTGAGAATTCTAATGTGTTTAAATTATAGGAATAGAAATAGTATACAGAATAGAAACACAAATTTTGACAATGAAAATAAAGTCAATAATTGCTTTGAAGTTTTGACTAAAAAAAGAAAAGATCGTGACAGAGATAAAAAAAAATTAATGAATTTCAAAATTTTTATTTGGCCAAATTATAGATTAGAAGATTTAGCTTGTATAAATCGATATTGGTTTAATACCTATAATGGAAGCCGTTTCAGTATAATAAGGCTATATATGTATCCTAGATTGAAAATTCGTTAATCGAAATTTGTCTTCATATACCAGATATATATATATCTGGTATATGAAGACAAATTAATATATACATAACATAAACGCGGATACGCATTGTAACATTGATACTAATCCAACGATGTATCTATTAGATCGAAAAAAGAATCAACAAAATTCTTTTTTTTTTTTAAGTTTAAGTATACAATTTTTTGTTTTGTGAATCTATAAATATAGTATCTTTTATATCTATTTAATATTTAAATTGGATTGATTAATAAAAAAGAATTAACTCGATTGAAAAAAAAATCAGAAATTCTTTTATATAGTATACAAAATTTAAAAGTAGTATCATTACTATTACTGATCAATACAAATGTCTATAAAAAACGAGGGGAAGAGGAAAGCTTTCATTTCATTTTATTTTTTATGGTAAAAAAAAATTCATTTATACCTGTTATTTCACAAGAACAAAAAGAAAAAAACCCGGGATCGATTGAATTTCAAGTATTCAATTTTACCAATAAGATACGAAGACTTACTTCACATTTTGAATTGCACCCAAAAGACTATTTATCTGAAAGAGGTTTACATAAAATTCTGGGAAAACGGAAACGACTGCTGTTTTATTTGTCAAAGAAAAGTAGAATACGTTATAAAAAATTAATAAATCAGTTAAATATTCGGGAGTCCAAAATTCGTTAATTTGAAGAGTCATTTTCAATTATTCGATTTATTAGATCTTGAATTGTTATGAACTTTTTTTAAACTTAAACGATTCATGGAAGAATGAATTGAGGAAAACCTATGAATATCCCAGCTACAAGAAAGGACCTTATGATAGTAAATATGGGCCCTCACCACCCATCAATGCATGGTGTTCTTCGACTTATTGTTACTCTGGACGGTGAGGATGTTATTGATTGTGAACCAATATTGGGTTATTTACACAGAGGGATGGAAAAAATTGCAGAAAACCGAACAATTATACAATATCTGCCTTATGTAACACGTTGGGATTATTTAGCTACTATGTTCACAGAAGCAATAACTGTAAACGGACCAGAACAGTTGGGAAATATTCAAGTACCTAAAAGAGCCAGCTATATCCGAGTAATTATGTTGGAGTTGAGTCGTATAGCTTCTCACCTACTGTGGCTGGGACCTTTTATGGCAGATATTGGTGCACAAACCCCTTTCTTCTATATTTTCAGAGAAAGAGAATTAATATATGATCTATTCGAAGCTGCAACAGGTATGAGAATGATGCATAATTTTTTTCGTATCGGGGGGGTAGCGGCTGATCTACCTCATGGTTGGATAGATAAATGTTTTGACTTCTGCGATTATTTTTTAACAAGGGTTGTTGAATATCAAAAACTTATTACGCGAAATCCTATTTTTTTAGAACGGGTTGAAGGAATAGGCGTTGTTGATGGAGAGGAAGTAATAAACTGGGGTTTATCAGGACCGATGCTTCGGGCTTCCGGAATACAATGGGATCTACGAAAAGTTGATAATTATGAGTGTTATGATGAATTTGATTGGGAAGTTCAATGGCAAAAAGAAGGCGATTCGTTAGCTCGTTATTTAGTTCGAATTGGTGAAATGACGGAATCCATAAAAATTATTCAACAGGCTTTGGAAGGAATTCCTGGCGGTCCATATGAAAATTTAGAAGTCCGCTGCTTTGATAGAGAAAAGGAACGAGAATGGAATGATTTTGAATATCGATTTATTAGTAAAAAACCGTCTCCGACTTTTGAATTGCCGAAACAAGAACTTTATGTACGAGTTGAGGCTCCCAAGGGAGAATTAGGAATTTTTCTAATAGGAGATCAAAATGTTTTTCCTTGGAGATGGAAAATTCGTCCACCGGGTTTGATCAATTTGCAAATTCTTCCTCAATTAGTTAAAAAAATGAAATTGGCTGATATTATGACAATACTAGGTAGCATAGATATCATTATGGGAGAAGTTGATCGTTGAAATGATAATTGATGCAACAGAAATACAAGATATCCATTTTTTTTTCAAATTAGAATCTTTTAAAGAGGTATATGGAATTATATGGATATTTGCCCCTATTTTTATTCTTGTATTGGAAATTACAATAAGTGTACTAGCAATTGTATGGTTAGAAAGAGAAATATCCGCAGGGATACAACAGCGTATTGGACCTGAATACGCTGGTCCTTTTGGAGTTCTTCAAGCTTTGGCAGACGGAACAAAATTACTTTTCAAAGAGAATCTTATTCCATCTAGGGGAGATATTCGTTTATTCAGTATCGGGCCATCCATATCAGTCATATCAATTATAATAAGCTATTCAGTAATTCCTTTTAGCTATAACTTTGTTTTATCTGACCTCAATATCGGTGTTTTTTTATGGATTGCTATTTCAAGTATTGCTCCCATTGGACTTCTTATGTCAGGATATGGGTCAAATAATAAATATTCCTTTTTGGGTGGTTTACGAGCTGCTGCTCAATCGATTAGTTATGAAATACCATTAACTCTATGCGTGTTATCAATATCTCTACGTGCGATTCGTTGAGACATAAGTTTTTCGATACTATTATTGCTATACTCCTCTCTTTATAGTAAAGGAGGATAATATGATAATATATTGAATATTGAATTGAATATAATATATATATCCTCATATTTATTATTATTTTGAAATTTGGATTGAAGAATTAAATCAGATAGTTATATGAGTGAAATAAAACAGCTTCTATTGAATATAATTTATGAATACTATTAGTTATAGTTAATAAATAGTATGAGGATTCAAAATTGCAGTAAAAATATTGAGTCTCATTTTCCATGTATAAGAATAAAAAAAAAATTATAAGTAGACGGGGCCATTTAGCCCAATTACCCCAAGGTTGGTTGATTAGTCATCCTGTCTTGAAGCGGGCACAAAAGAAAGATCAACAACCTTTTTTATTAGTTTTCGCTATAATTTGTATGAATTATCATACATGTATTAACATAAATAAATAATAATATAATAATAAATTAAATAAAGGGTTTAATAAAAAAATGAATGGATGGTTAGAAACACCAAGGTACACAAAAGATTAGTAATGCAGATTTTTCAAAATATCCAAAAAAACATTTATGCATAATAGAAAAAGAATACTAATTGGGGCTTTAAGTTGGTAGAAAAAATCAGGCAATACTCCCCACAATTCCGATCCAGAGTATGCTCCCATCCACTGATTAAATAAATGACTATCAGGAACGAAATAATCCTTTAATTTAATTCATTTTTTTTAAATCCCTTTTTACTTGTACAAAAAAAGAAAAATAGAATATAGGGTAGAGCGAAAAAAAAAGTTATTCCCTTTATTTTTCTTACATCCATATTTATGGAGATAGAATTCATGTCATAATTTAGAAAACGAGTGTATAATTCTGTTTCGTAATCGAAAACGCTGGGAAGTTATTGATAATTCTAAAAGAGTATTTTATTCAAGAATTCAGTTATTACTTAACAAATTAAAATTTTTATTTTTTAGGGATGAGATCAATTCAGAAGTACCTTTTGTGTCTTTTATTTATTAAAATGTAAAATGTGTTTTTTTTTATTTTTTTATTTTATTAAAACAGAACATACAGAATTCAATTGGTCTAATTCAGAATCGTCCGATAAATTCGAATCTTATCTATCTTAGGAATATATCAAGAGATAAATAATCGGCCCGGTCCTTAGATTTATTTAAGGCTTTCAAGGAGCCGTATGAGGTAAAAAATCTCATGTACGGTTCTGTAATAGAGATGGGAACAGTAATGTTATCACCGACTAGGATTATCTAACAGTTTAAGTACAGTTGATATAATTGATGCACAATCAAAATATGGTTTTTGGGGATGGAATTTGTGGCGGCAACCTGTAGGCTTCATTGTTTTTCTAATTTCTTCTTTAGCAGAATGTGAAAGATTACCTTTTGATTTACCAGAAGCGGAAGAAGAATTAGTAGCAGGTTATCAAACCGAATATTCGGGTATCAAATTTGGTTTATTTTATATTGCTTCCTATTTAAACCTATTTATTTCTTCCTTGTTTGTAACTGTTCTTTACTTGGGTGGTTCGAATATCTCTATTCCGTACATAGTCATTTCGGAATTCTTTGAAATAAATAAAACATATGGAGTTTTTGTAACAACAATTGGTATCTTTATTACATTAGCTAAAACTTATTTGTTCTTATTCGTTTCTATCACAACAAGATGGACTTTGCCTAGGCTAAGAATGGATCAATTATTAAATTTTGGGTGGAAGTTTCTTTTACCCATTTCTCTCGGTAATCTATTATTAACAACTTCGTTTCAACTGTTTTCACTATAAAAAATTTATTTTATATATTCATAACTTGTTTTAAACAAGAGAAAGAAAAAAAAATTCAGAGATATTCATGATATGTTCCTTATGATAACTGGGTTCATGAATTATGGTCAACAAACAGTCCGAGCTGCAAGGTACATTGGTCAAAGTTTCATGATTACCTTATCTCACGCAAATCGTTTACCTGTAACTATTCAATATCCTTATGAAAAAATAATAACATCGGAACGTTTCCGTGGTCGAATACATTTTGAATTTGATAAATGCATTGCTTGTGAAGTATGTGTTCGTGTATGTCCCATAGACCTACCCGTTGTTGATTGGAAACTGGAAACTGATATTCGAAAAAAACGATTACTTAATTACAGTATTGATTTCGGAATTTGTATATTTTGTGGTAACTGTATTGAGTATTGTCCAACAAATTGTTTATCAATGACTGAAGAATATGAACTTTCGACTTATGATCGTCACGAATTGAATTATAATCAAATTGCTTTGGGCCGTTTACCAGTGTCAGTAATTAATGATTATACAATTCGAACAATTCAAATAAAATTAAGTAAAAGTAAATAAAATTAAGTTTAAGTTATAATTATATAATATATATATTTATATATTTTTTTTATTTATATTTATTATATTTAATTTTTATCAATCAGTTTTCTTTCGTATAGTTTCAAACTGCTCTTTCATATAAAGAATGGAATGACATTGATCCTATAATTGTACCCATAGCAATTCAGACTTCTTAGTATTTAATTGAATTCAATGGGGGGGGGGATTTAGTTTAGTATTTAGTATATAATTTTTTTCCTGGTCATATCAATAAGGTCATGAAATTAAATTTATTTTTTTTTTATTTTACATATAATGGATTTGCCTGAACCGATACATGATTTTCTTTTAGTCTTTCTAGGATCGGGTCTTATATTAGGAAGTCTAGGAGTAGTATTACTTACCAACCCAATTTTTTCTGCTTTTTCATTGGGACTGGTTCTTGTTTGTATATCTTTATTCTATATTTTATCAAACTCCCATTTTGTAGCTGCATCACAGCTACTTATTTACGTGGGTGCTATAAATGTTTTAATCATATTTGCTGTAATGTTCATGAATAGTTCAGAATATTACCAAGATTTTCGTCTTTGGACCGTTGGAGATGGGATTACTTTAATGGTTTGTACAAGTATTTTTGTTTCACTAATAATTACTATTCCAGATACATCATGGTACGGGATTATTTGGACTACAAGACCAAATCAGATTATAGAGCAAGATTTGATAAGTACTAGTCAACAAATTGGAATTCATTTGTCAACAGATTTTTTTCTTCCATTTGAACTCATTTCAATAATTCTTTTAGCTTCTTTGATAGGTGCAATTATCGTGGCTCGTCAATAAGAAATCTTTTTAAATAATAATATAATGATATGATATAATCATGATATATATAAAATATATATATATAAAATAAAAATTATATTTTGTTTTATTTTCTTACATTTTTATTTCCATAAAATTCCATGTGAAGGTGAAATAGTATTTATGTACAAAATACTTTTTTTTATTGCCAATATATTCTTTTGTTATAGACTTGTTATATAGTCAATCGAATCCATTGAATTCTTGTTCATATTGAAATGAATCAAAATTGATAAGGAGTTGGTCAATGATGTTCGAGCATGTACTTATTTTGAGTGCCTATTTATTTTCTATAGGTATCTATGGATTAATCACGAGCCAAAATATGGTTAGAGCCCTTATGTGTCTTGAACTTATGCTGAATGCAGTTAATATAAATTTCGTAACCTTTTCTGATTTTTTTGATAGTCGCCAATTAAAAGGAAATATTTTTTCAATTTTTGTTATAGCTGTTGCAGCTGCTGAAGCAGCTATCGGACCAGCTATTGTTTCCTCAATTTATCGTAACAGAAAATCAACCCGTATCAATCAATCGAATTTCTTGAATAAATAGTATTAGTTATCAAAAATCATAAAAAGTAGAATTTAGAATAGTGTAATATTTATCAATTCAAATTAGCATGTATGATACACAACTTATGATTTATGATCATGTTTGCGAAAAGAAATATAAGAAATCAAAGTATCTTGGTCCTATTCTCTTCTTATGAATTGATCTATAAATCGATTTTTATTAGCGAAATTCTGAGAAATCATTGATTCATCTGGTGTCTAAATATAAAATTCATTTACGAGTTTACTAGATCGAAAATTTTGAATTTTTGATGTTCAAAGAAAGATTACTATAGATCCAATGTCACATTCAGTAAAGATTTATGATACATGTATAGGATGTACTCAATGTGTCCGAGCCTGCCCTACAGATGTATTAGAAATGATACCTTGGGACGGATGTAAAGCGAAACAAATTGCCTCTGCCCCAAGAACAGAGGACTGTGTTGGTTGTAAGAGGTGTGAATCCGCCTGTCCGACGGATTTCTTAAGTGTTCGAGTTTATTTATGGCATGAAACAACTCGAAGCATGGGTCTAGCTTATTGATACGTTTCAAAAAGCACCACACAAATACGTTTTTTTTACTGGCAAAAACCCGCGCTCAAAATAGAAAAGAATTTCTATTTTGAGCGCGGGTTTTTCTGGTCTAAGTATATCTTATTTTTATCACGAATTATTTTCCTTGGTTAACAATAGTTGTAGTTTTGCCAATAGTCGGGGGTTCCTTAATTTTTTTATTTCCTCATAAAGGAAATAAGGTGATTAGGTGGTATACTGTTTGTATATGCTTAATGGATCTCCTTCTAATAACCTATGCATTTTGTTATCATTTAGAATTGGATGATCCACTAATCCAATTGACAGAAAATTATAAATGGATCAATTTTTTTGACTTTTACTGGAGATTCGGAATAGATGGACTTTCTCTAGGACCCATTTTATTGACGGGATTTATCACTACTTTAGCTACGTTAGCGGCTCAGCCGGTTACTCGAGAATCGCAATTTTTTTATTTCCTGATGTTAGCAATGTATAGCGGTCAAATAGGACCATTTTCTTCTAGAGACATTTTACTTTTTTTCATCATGTGGGAATTAGAATTAATTCCCGTTTATCTACTTTTATCTATATGGGGGGGAAAGAAACGTTTGTATTCAGCTACAAAATTTATTTTGTATACTGCGGGAAGTTCTCTTTTTTTATTAATGGGAATTCTGGGTATGGGTTTATATGGGTCTACTGAACCAACATTAAATTTTGAATCATTAACTAATCAATCGTATCCCACGGCGCTGGAAATAATATTCTATATAGGCTTTTTTCTTGCTTTTGCTGTCAAATCGCCAATTATACCCTTACATACATGGTTACCAGACACCCACGGGGAGGCACATTACAGCACTTGTATGCTTTTAGCCGGAATCTTATTAAAAATGGGAGCATATGGGTTGGTTCGAATTAATATGGAATTATTATCCCGCGCTCATTCTATATTTTGTCCCTGGTTAATGCTATTAGGTTCAATTCAAATAATCTATGCAGCTTCAACATCTCTTGGTCAACGTAATTTAAAAAAAAGAATAGCTTATTCCTCGGTATCTCATATGGGTTTCTTAATTATAGGCATTGGTTCTATAAGTGATACGGGACTTAATGGGGCTATTTTACAAATAATCTCTCATGGATTTATTGGTGCTGCACTTTTTTTCTTGGCGGGAACTAGTTATGATAGACTACGTCTTCTTTATCTCGACGAAATGGGCGGAATGGCTATCCCAATGCCAAAAATATTCACGATTTTCACTATCTTATCGATGGCTTCTCTTGCGTTGCCAGGTATGAGCGGTTTTGTTGCAGAATTGATAGTTTTTTTTGGAATAATTACCAGCCAAAAATATCTTTTAATGACAAAAATACTAATAACTTTTGTAACAGCAATTGGAATGATATTAACTCCTATTTATTTATTATCTATCTTACGGCAAATGTTCTATGGATATAAGCTGTTTAATACACCAAACTCTTATTTTTTTGATTCTGGGCCGCGAGAATTATTTATTTCAATTTCTATCCTTATACCCGTAATATGTATTGGTATTTATCCGGATTTCATTTTCTCATTCTCGGCTAACAAAGTTGAAACTATTCTATCTAATTTTTTATAGATAGTTGTCATGAATAAATTAATAAAACCAAAAAATAAGAAATATCCAAAAATTTTATTTTGATTTGATATTAGATACAATTATATTATATACATACAATAAAAAAAATAATAATTCCGTTGTATTCACTTTTAAAAAGAAAATGAATTAATTTGAATTGTAATTGTAATTGAATATGTTTGTTGTTTATGAGAACCCCTTGAATCACTACTCCATTACTTGATTTAAAGGGTTCTCGATGATTTATGAGACGTTTTTTCGTTATATTTATATATAATTTATATATATATAATATATTATTATTTATTTTTAATCGAATCTAATTTTAAAGAATCTTATTTCTTATATTTCTTATATATATGTATTATATATATTATTTATTACATTATGCTTTCCATATTTGTATTTGTGAAGTTTTTTTGTTCGCTTCAATTAGATGTAAATGAACCATAACTATGTAGTCCTATTCCTAATAGATTTATCCCTAAATAACATACCCAAATTATAAGAAAGCCTATAGAGGCCACTATTGACGAATTTACATTTTCTTCCAATTTTTTATTTTTTCTAGTATGTAGATAAATTGCGAATATAGTCCAAGTAATAAAAGCCCAAATTTCCTTTGGATCCCAATTCCAATATGATCCCCACGCCTCATTAGCCCATACTGCTCCTGAAATAATACCTATCGTTAAAAAGATAAAACCTAGACTAATAATACGGTAACCCCAACGACCCAATTGTTGAATAAATTGAGACCTGTAATAATTTCTTTCTTTCATACTCATATATTTGATTTCAGCAAAATAAAATGATTCATTTATTAAAAAATAAGAATTCTTGCTTTTACTAATAATTTGTATAAGTTCTCGAAATGTAATGACTAAAATAGCCACTGATAATAATGATCCACATAAAAGAGTTGCATAACCCAATATCATCATACTTACGTGCATAATTAACCAATGGGATTGTAGAGCAGGTACTAAAATTACGGATTCATTTATTTTGGTTAAAAAACCCGAAGTTGCAAAGCCTTGGGTAAAAATAGCACTTGGTGTGATTATTGTATTTAAATAGTTGTTTTTCTGTTTTTTGAAGTATGAAACCATATAAAAAATGGAAAAATTCCATGAAAGAAAGATTAATGATTCATATAAATCACTAAATGGTAAATGGCCCGAAAAAACCCAACGAGTAACTAACAATCCTGTTATACAGAAAAAAGTTATTATCATGCCTTTTTTGGACGAATCATGTAATCCTACGATTTCATTGACTAATAAAGTTATCAAATGAATTGAAATTACAATTGATACGACCGAAAACGCTATATGAGTTAATATATGCTCTAAAGTTGAAAATATCATATATATAGATAAATAATGAAAAAAAAAGTCTGAATACTAGGATAGGAATCGAAATAGGAATTTAGTGAATTATAGGACTTATTCTTTTAGAAGATAAGATGTCATGCCGCTACTCGGACTCGAACCGAGATGCCCTAGCACTGCTTCCTAAGAGCAGCGTGTCTACCAATTTCACCATAGCGGCTTACTCGAAATCATAATAACCAATTTTTAGTCAATTGTCGAGATTTAAAGAATCAATTCTAAAGTTTATTATTTATTATTATTTTTTTTCTATATTCTTTTTTTTTTTACATTAAAAAAAAAAAAAGAATTCAAATTAAAATAATAATGTAAAATAATAATAATTGTTCTTTATGTAGTTTTGAATGACTCATTTATTATATTATTTTTTTTCTTTTTTTTTTTTTCTGAATCTAAAGAAATAGTTAATTTTTGGATAAAAAATGGAAGACTATATTCAAAGGATTTTTTTATTTAGAATATCTTTATTTAGAATACCATTATATATATAACGATATTCTAAATAAGTGTTATACTAATTAAGATATTTAAGATATTAAATTAAAATAAATTCTATTAGTACTATTAGTATTTAAAATTTAAGAATTTAAGAATATTCTTTGAATAAAGTGAATTCAGATTATTTTAACGTTTGTATTTGTTACAAAAAAAACTTTTTGAATTCCCCGTAAAAATCGATTGAGCTAATGAAAAAGCTTTCAATGTTGTCCAATATCCTCTCTTTTTCCAAAGAGTCTTTCGAATGTTTTTTTTTGATATAGAAGTGCGCTTTTTTGGAACTGCCATTCAATTAGTTTAGTTTTTTCATTGTTATAGTTCGATGTGAAACACATTTTTTTTCTGTAAATGAAAAGGAATTGTTCTTTAATTATCCATATATACTTATCTATCTTAATTCCCCCTTTTTTCCTACCTAAAGTAAAACATTGAATATTATAATCCTTTTCCTTCCTAAATTTTTCCAAATATGGATATCTTTTTATTGTAATGGAAAATAATCAATTAGTTTAAAAATAAACTAATGTTTCTGAAAAAAAAAAGTGATTGAGTCATGTCATATGAATTATTTTTTATAATCAAAATAAACGAATGTTCTTAGTTTTGGTATAATTCATTATTTATCTTCATTGTATACATAAAAATTTTTCTAAAATTCTTAATTCTATATTAATTCTATTTAATTCATATTTTTTACTTTACAAATTTCGTTTTTTTATTAATAGTTATTATTTTATCTTTATCAATAGTTTTATTAATAAGTAATATATATAGTAATAGTACTTATTATTATATATAGTATATAATAATAAATATGAGAAAAAAAGTTTTTTTCCTTTACTAGGAATTTGGTTATTGGTACATTTTTTGTTTGGACTTTTTAATATTGGAAGTATTGTGCAAAGATTCGGAACAATTAATAATAGATAAGATAATTCTTTTTCTATGTTCACTTTTTTTATTAACCGAACCCTTTCTTTACAAAAAAGATAAAACAAAACCCACGAATAAGAAACAAAATTTATTAAGAATCTTTGTTTTTGTATGGAACATACACATCAATCTTCATGGATCATACCTTTTATTCCATTTCCAGTTCCTGTGTTAATAGGAGTGGGACTTTTCCTTTTTCCGACCGCAACAAAGAATCTTCGTCGAATGTGGGCTTTTCCTAGCATTTTTTTGTTAACTATGGTTATAATTTTTTCGATTGATCTGTCTATTCATCAAATCAATAAGAGTTCTATCTACCAATATGTATGGTCTTGGACCCTAAATAATGATCTTTCCTTAGAGTTTGGGTATTTGATCGATTCACTTACTTCTATTATGTCAATATTAATTACTACTGTTGGCATTTTAGTTCTTATTTATAGTGATAATTATATGTTTTATGATCAAGGATATTTGAGATTTTTTACTTATATGACTTTTTTTAATATTTCAATGTTGGGCTTAGTTACTAGCTCGAATTTGATACAAATTTATATTTTTTGGGAATTGGTTGGAATGTGTTCTTATTTATTAATAGGTTTTTGGTTC